AATGAAAAAAGCTATTGAATTAACTGAACAGGCAGATACAAAAGGAATTCAAGTCCAAATAGCAGGGCGTCTTGACGGAAAAGAAATTGCGCGCGCCGAATGGATCAGAGAAGGTAGAGTTCCTCTACAAACCATTGGAGCTAAAATTGATTATTGTTCCTATACAGTTCGAACTATATACGGGGTATTAGGAATCAAAATTTGGATATTTGTAGACGAAGAAAAATAAGACTTTACGTGTCTTTAGAGTCTACCCATTGATGGAAATGGACCAAACCAAGAATGAACTCTTTTTATGTTCAATCAAAACAAAAACGAGAAATTCCGCAATTCTATAGGGTTGAATAAAAATTCGATTGATTTTTTTATATAATTGCTATGCTTAGTGTGTGACTCGTTGGTTTTTTTAGGGCTAGGATTCAAAAAAACGGACCGTCCTGTAGTATGAACTAATAACTATAGCACTAATAACCAACTCATTGCTTCGCATTATCTGAATCCAAAGAACCAGTCAAGGTATAATATTTTGATCATATCGTTGTAGCAACTGAAATGTTTTTTTGCAGAAACACAAAAACCCAATTTGATTATGGGTTGTAAAGTTATACGTTGTGCAGGAAAATAGAAAAGCATGCGGATAAATGGAAGGATGAGAGAAAGAGAGAAAGAAAATATCAATGATATAGAATTCCAATATGTAAGGTCTGTGAGTCATCTCATAAACAACAGTGTAATACAGCATCAATAAAAATTCATCCAAAATTCGATGAATCCGCTCATAGAACAAAAAAATAAAGAGCCTCGAGCCAATAAAAACTGAGAAAGTTGACTTAAGAAAAAATTGCATTACGGACTCCGTTGGAGAATTCAGACCTAACCATTAATCGAGAAGCAATGGGAACGACGGAACCCGTGAATAAAGAAGATTCTATTGGAAATGAATCTTAATGATTTATTGGGTGGGATGGCGGAACGAACCCGGGAACTAAACTATTCTTTTATTCGGAGAGGTCATGAACTAACCCTACAACTGAAATAGATATTTCAAGAGTAAATATTCGCCCGCGAAAATTTTATTTTATTGGATTGATTAATTTTGATCGATCCGATATAGGAAAAGGCAAAACAAAATAAAGATTTTTAGAATGGTAAAAAAAAAAGACATTGAGATTATCTCTAAATTGAGATTATCTCTAAATAGAATATACATGTTTCAATTCTATATCTAAACACGATATACAAATTTAGAATATATTAATTAGATGAAATTTAGAAATTTCAAAGAATACTATGCTTCAGTATATTATTCATTAAATCCCTGTATATCTTGATAAAATCTTTTTTAGTCCTTTCATTCGCGAGGAGCTGGATGAGAAGAAACTCTCATGTCCAGTTCTGTAGTAGAGATGGAATTGAGAAAGAACCATCAATTATAACCCCCAAAGAACAAGATTCCGTAAACAACATAGAGGAAGAATGAAAGGAATATCTTATCGAGGTAATCATATTTGTTTCGGCAGATATGCTCTTCAAGCACTTGAACCCGCTTGGATCACATCTAGACAAATCGAAGCAGGGCGCCGAGCAATGACACGAAATGTACGGCGTGGCGGAAAAATATGGGTACGTATATTTCCAGACAAACCAGTTACAGTAAGACCCACGGAAACCCGTATGGGGTCCGGGAAAGGATCCCCCGAATATTGGGTAGCCGTCGTTAAACCGGGTAGAATACTTTATGAAATGAGTGGAGTCGCTGAAAATATCGCTCGAAAGGCTATTTCAATAGCGGCATCAAAAATGCCTATAAGAACTCAATTCATTATTTCTGGATAGGAATGTCGAAATAAATCTTGGGTACAAAAAAATGCGGGTTTCTTTTTTTTACTTCGTCTTTTCAGTGTTTTAAATTAAACCTTAAAAAAAAAGATTCAAAAAACGATATGATTCAACCTCAAACCCATTTGAATGTAGCGGACAATAGCGGTGCCCGAGAATTGATGTGTATTCGAATCATAGGAGCCAGTAATCGTAGATATGCTCATATTGGTGACGTTATTGTTGCTGTGATCAAGGAAGCAGTACCAAATACACCTCTAGAAAGATCCGAAGTGATCAGAGCTGTAATTGTACGTACTTGTAAAGAACTCAGACGTGATAACGGTATGATAATACGTTATGATGACAATGCTGCAGTTGTCATTGATCAAGAAGGAAATCCAAAGGGAACTCGAGTTTTTGGTGCGATCGCCCGAGAATTGAGACAGTTGAATTTTACTAAAATAGTTTCATTAGCACCTGAAGTATTATAAGATGAGACCGCGATATAGCCATAGGATATAGTCATAGTATTAAAATACAATAGATAAAGATAAATAAAAATTTAGTAGAGTATGTCTCACGCATATACTTTTAATACTTTTCATAAAAAAAAAAGAACATGTTGATTATATCAAAATTCGGAAGCAAAAAAATTTTGAGTTTCTCATGGGCAAAGACACTATTGCTGACATAATAACTTCTATACGAAATGCTGACATGAATCGAAAGGGAACAGTTCGAATAGCATCTACTAACATCACCGAAAACATTGTTAAAATACTTTTGCGAGAGGGTTTTATAGAAAACGTAAGGAAACTCTTGGAAAACCAAAAAGAGTTTTTGGTTTTAACCCTACGACATAGAAGGAATAGGAAAGGACCGTATAGACCCATTTTAAATTTAAAACGAATCAGTCGACCCGGCCTACGAATCTATTTTAACTATCAACGAATTCCTAGAATTTTAGATGGGATGGGGATTGTGATTCTCTCTACATCTCGGGGTATAATGACAGACCGAGCGGCTCGACTAGAAAGAATCGGCGGAGAGATTTTGTGTTATATATGGTAATTCTTCTTCTATCCGAATTGTATTTGGAGCTTCCTTTTGTGTTGTGAAAAAAAAAGGGGATTCCTCGAGGTTTAATTACTGAACAACTTACCAATGGTATGTTCCGGGTTCTGTTATCTGTTAGATGGTTTAGACAACTAAGTAAGATTCTAGGTTATGTTTCAGGAAGGATCCGACCCGTTTTTATACATATACTACCGGTGGATATACTTCAAATTGAAGGAAGTCGTTATGATTCAAAGGGAGGGTGTATAATTTATAGGCTAGACAAAAGGATTTGAGTGAATAGGTGATTTTTCAACATTCCTTTCATGGGGATACAATTCACAGTTCAAAAATTTCAAGAAACTTATTTTCTTCCAATAAGTAGATTCGAAATTCATTTAAGGCATAACAATTATGAAAATAAGGGCTTCCGTTCGTAAAATTTGTGAAAAATGTCGACTGATCCGCAGGAGGGGACGGATTATAGTAATTTGTTCCAACCCGAGACATAAACAAAGACAAGGATAATCTTTCGAAAAGGGACTCTAGAAAGGAACCGATGAACAAATCAAAATAAAAGATCGGTTTTGACATGAAATGGATATATCCATATATCTCTGACTTATATTTATGAAATGATCAAATATGGCAAAATCTACACCAAGAAGTGGTTCACGTAGGACTGGACGGATTGGTTCGCGCAAAAGTGGACGTCGAATACCAAAGGGCGTTATTCATGTTCAAGCAAGTTTCAACAACACCATTGTGACTGTTACGGATGTACGGGGTCGAGTAATTTCTTGGTCCTCGGCCGGTACTTGTGGATTCAGGGGTACAAGAAGAGGTACGCCCTTTGCTGCTCAAACCGCAGCAGGAAGTGCTATTCGAGCAGTAGCGGATCAAGGTATGCAACGAGCAGAAGTCATGATAAAGGGTCCTGGTCTCGGAAGAGATGCAGCATTACGCGCTATTCGTAGAAGCGGTATCCTTTTAAATTTCGTACGGGATGTAACCCCTATGCCACATAATGGTTGCAGACCCCCTAAAAAAAGACGGGTGTAGAAATAGAAGGGATTTCAAGAGAAATAAATGACTCAACGATCTGACAAATAATATTACTATGGTTCGAGAGAAAGTAAAAGTATCTACTCGGACACTACAGTGGAAGTGTGTTGAATCAAGAGCAGACAGTAAGCGTCTTTATTATGGACGCTTTATTTTGTCTCCACTTATGAAAGGTCAAGCCGACACAATAGGCATTGCGATGCGAAGAGTTTTGCTTGGAGAAATAGAAGGAACGTGTATTACACGCGCAAAATCTGAGAAAATCCCACATGAATATTCTACCATAGCGGGTATTCAAGAATCGGTACATGAAATTTTAATGAATTTGAAAGAAATTGTATTGAGAAGTAATCTTTATGGAACTTGTGACGCGCTTATTTGTGTCAAAGGTCCGGGAGATGTAACTGCTCAAGACATCCTCTTGCCACCTTCTGTGGAAATCGTTGATAAGACGCAGCACATAGCTAGCCTAACAGAACCAATTGATTTGTGTATTGGATTACAAATCGAGAGGAGTCGAGGATATAATATAAAAACGCCAAATAACTTTCAAGACGGAAATTGTTATCCTATAGATGCTGTATTCATGCCTGTTCGAAATGCGAATCATAGTATTCAATCTTATGGGAATGGCAATGAAAAACAAGAGATCCTTTTTCTAGAAATATGGACAAACGGGAGTTTAACTCCTAAAGAAGCACTTCATCAAGCCTCCCGGAGTTTGATTGATTTATTTATTCCCTTTCTCCAGGCAGCAGACGAAAACTTACATTTAGAGAACAATCAATACAAGGTTACTTTACCTTTTTTTACTTTTCATGATAGATTGGCTAAACTAACGAAAAAGAAAAAAGAAATCGCATTGAAATCGATTTTTATTGACCAATCAGAATTGTCTCCCAGGATCTATAATTGTCTCAAAAAGTCCAATATACATACATTATTCGACCTTTTGAATAAGAGTCAAGAAGACCTTATGAAAATTGAACACTTTCGCCTAGAAGATGTAAAGCAGATAATGGGTATTCTAGAAAAGAAATAGAAAAGCATTTCACATT